GGGATCCCCCGAATATTGGGTATCCGTTGTTAAACCAGGTCGAATACTTTATGAAATGGGCGGAGTATCAGAAACTGTAGCCAGAGCAGCTATTTCAATAGCTGCGTGCAAAATGCCTATACGAACTCAATTTGTTATTTCAGGATAGAGATGTAAAACTAAACAAAAGGGGTATTAAGGATTAAAAAATAACCACGCTTTACTTATTTCTTTTCTGTTTTCTAGACAAACACTATTTCTTTTTTTCCTCATTCTTTGCATTGAAATAACGGATTCAAATAAAAATGATATGATTCAACCTCAGACTCTTTTGAATGTAGCGGATAATAGCGGAGCTCGAAAATTGATGTGTATTCGAATCATAGGGGCTGGTAATCACCGATATGCTCATATTGGTGACGTTATTGTTGCTGTAATCAAAGAAGCAGTGCCTAATATGCCTCTAGAAAGATCAGAAATAATTAGGGCTGTAATTGTACGTACACGTAAAGAACTCAAACGTGACAACGGTATGATAATACGATATGATGACAATGCAGCGGTTGTCATTGATCAAGAAGGAAATCCAAAAGGAACTCGAGTTTTTGGTGCGATTGCTCGGGAGTTGAGACAGTTAAATTTTACTAAAATAATCTCATTAGCTCCCGAGGTATTATAAATAAAATACTAGTAGATGAAATTATGATATAGTTATAGTGGGATATCTGAAATAGATCAAATTAGTAGATTGTGTCTCACGCATATACTTTGAAAAATGGAATAATTCCAGCAAAAAAACATGTTGATTATATCAAAATTAGGAAGCAACAAGAATAAAAATTCGTCATGGGTAGAGACGCTATTGCTGATATAATAACTTCGATAAGAAATGCTGACATGGGTAAAAACGGAACAGTTAGAATAGCATCTACTAATATAACTGAAAACATTGTTAAAATACTCCTACGGGAAGGGTTTATTGAAAATGTTAGAAAACATCAGGAAAGTAACAAATATTTCTTGGTTTCAACCTTGCGACATAGAAGAACTAGGAAAGGAATATATAGAACTATTTTAAAACGTATCAGTCGGCCGGGTCTACGAATCTATTCCAACTATCAACAAATTCCTAAGATTTTAGGCGGAATGGGGATTGTAATTATTTCTACTTCTCGAGGCATAATGACAGATCGAGAAGCTCGACTAGAAAGAATTGGCGGAGAAATTTTGTGTTATATATGGTGATCCTACTCTGGTATCCTAATTTTATCTCTAACTTCCTATTTGTTTGTGAAATAGAGAGGAAAGGTGAGTTATATAACTCTTCCTCCATTAGTTGATACTTCAAGGGAGGTTTACCTGGAATGAAAGAACAAAAATTGATTCATGAAGGTTTAATTACTGAATCACTTCCCAACGGTATGTTCCGGGTCCGTTTAGATAATGAAGATCTAATTTTAGGTTATATTTCAGGTAGGATCCGGCGCAGTTTTATACGGATACTGCCAGGGGATAGAGTCAAAATTGAAATAAGTCGGTATGATTCAACCAAGGGACGTATAATTTATAGACTTCGCAGCAAAGATTCGAACGATTAGATGATTTTTGAAAAAATTCCTTTCATAGGGATACAATTCAAAGTTAAAAAATACAAGAGACTTCTTTTCTTCCAAAGAATAGATTCAAATTAAGATAAGGAGTGAGGTGAGATATATGAAAATAAGGGCTTCCGTTCGTAAAATTTGTGAAAAATGTCGACTGATCCGTAGGCGCGGGCGAATTATAGTGATTTGTTCCAATCCGAGACATAAACAGAGACAAGGATAATTTTTCTAAAAAAAACTTTCTAAGGGGGTCCCTACAAAAATAAAAGAAAGGATTTGTTTTAACATAAAATGGATATCTCCGTATCTTTCTGTATATTTCTGATTCATATTTATGAGATGATAAAATATGGCAAAACTTATACCAAAAATGGGTTCACGTAGGAATGGACGTATTGGTTCGCGTAAGAATGGACGTAGAATACCAAAAGGAGTTATTCATGTTCAAGCGAGTTTCAACAATACCATTGTAACTGTTACAGATGTACGAGGCCGAGTGGTTTCTTGGTCCTCCGCCGGTACTTCTGGATTCAAAGGCACAAGAAGAGGGACACCCTATGCAGCTCAAGCCGCTGCTGTAAATGCCATTCGTACTGTGGTTGATCAGGGTATGCAACGAGCCGAAATTATGATAAAAGGTCCTGGTCTCGGAAGAGATGCAGCATTACGAGCCATTCGTAGAAGTGGTATACTATTAAGTTTCGTGCGTGATGTAACACCTATGCCGCATAATGGATGTCGACCTCCTAAAAAAAGACGTGTGTAGAAATAAGAATTAAACGTATTTCAAGAGAAATAAATGATTCAATGATCTGATTAAATAATAATATTAGTATGGTTCGAGAGGAAGTAACAGGATCCACTCGAACACTACAGTGGAAATGTGTTGAATCAAGAGTAGACAGTAAGCGTCTTTA